GGTATTGTAGACATTGCCTCATTTACATCCCCGAGCATTTTGAATTTCCCATTTCTCAAAAAATCCCACTTAGTAAGTACATTCTTCATTGAATTAAATCGACGATCTAGCGCTGATGGAATTTCTATTCTGTTTACTGAATTACATGAAATTTTACCCAACTCCATATTTGGAATAAAATGTACCAACTACGTATGAACGGAGGAATAAAGAGAATTTTCTACTTAAATTGGAAGTTGCAATAGATCTAAATGGAAAGGAATTTAGAAAACAGTCCTAGAAACAGAATTCTGTCACTTAGACTTATTAAAGTCATAGGATTTGCTATCGAATAGCAAAACAAAAATCAAATGATTTTAATTATACCATTATTATGATATTACATATTTGATATAATATTACATATTTGATTACATATTTGAATTTGAGAAAAAATAAAAGGATTTGGTATTGGGGAGATAAAGACAAAGATACAAAAATGAGAAACAATATAGAATCCATTTTTTAGCACTTAACCGCCTTTATGTTAGGGATTTCGTTGTTCAAAAAAAAAAAAAAAGATTCGCAGAGAAGAGAGATATTTGTACTTTAAAACTGATTTTTTTTTAGTACAATATGATTTGAAGTGTATAACAAGGGGTGCATTTATTAAACAAGTATGCAGATAGTTAGAATATCCAACTTATCTTTTATTGCCGGTTCTATTCGGGACAGACGAGGTCGTGCTTTATCAAAAGTTCTATTCAATCCAAAAGTGAAGTAAGAAAATTTTATGATAATTCTCTAGCGACAACATATCTAAAAAAATAGATATCTGTGTAACAATTTATGTTCTGGGGTTTACATATACTCATATCTTTTGTTATAATTGAAATTGAGACGGATTTTTTGATTGAAAAAAAATAAATACTGATTAGTTCTGTCTCAATTTGTATTTTCTTATGTCATTAGGAAAACACAATTTGAGATTCAAATCCCAGAATCGTTCATGAATTCCAAGTAAGAAACAAGTAAGAAAATAGTTAATGGTTCAAATTTGTCGACTGAAAATTCACATTTTCTTTTTCAATAGAAAAGCGAGAGAATGTTTTTAGGATTGTGGAGTTTCAGATACTATCCAATCAATCGGGGGATGGATAAAATCCAAAAGGAGTGTTTCTGTTAGGAAAAGTTTTAAGGAAAATGGGAGTCAAAATGCAAGTACAATAAAAATTCAGTAATCCGAGAAAATTTTCCTCCATTTTGGATCATTTTGGCGGCATGGCCGAGTGGTAAGGCGGGGGACTGCAAATCCTTTTTCCCCAGTTCAAATCCGGGTGTCGCCTGATCAACAAAAAACTCGAACTCTCTTCTTCTCTTCTGTTCTGCTGATATAACTCGCGGAATTCTTCCCTAGTAGAAGCAGAGGAAACAAACTGTTGAGAATTCTAAGCATGTGGTCTGAAGCTTTTCTAAAAAAAAGCTTGTGAATCCTCTTTCGCATCTAGGATTCAAGGAAATATTCGGTAGAGGGACTATCAAGACTTCACGACTCCCTTCTATTACTAAGGGAGTGTCTAATGCCTATTAATTTAATTGAATCAGATTGGAGAGCCTGATAGGAAATCTGATTCAATTATTCAATTAATAGTTTTGGAAAGGGGCGGAAGTTGCTTTATATACGACGGATTCGCGAGAATCTCTGAGTGTTCAGGTATCTAATCAATATTAGATTAAATAGATAATTAACCTTTCTAGAAAAAAGAGGAAAAGGAAAAAGACAGAATTAATTTTTGGCAACCCCTAGGAAAACCCCCTGTTTCACAGCGATAATTGGGAAAAGGGGTATCAAATGTAGAAATAGAGGTCTGTAATAGATAGTGATTTCTCTTTTTTAGTGATTTCTCCTTTTCTATTTTTACTTATCAAGGTCAACAAAATCAAAAAAGAATAGGCCTTATTATTCTTATTGTTAATTGTTCCATGTTCCCATTCCTTTGGGGTGTTACTACGTATTTTTTTCTTGTGTTTAATCTTTCCCGATTCGAAATCATAATTGATTTATTGGATTGGTTTATCAACGGTGTTCTGTCAGAATCCTTTTTTGACTCTCCGCCATTGATTTCACTATTATTAGTGAAGACTAATAGAATAATTCCTTCGTATTTATAGAGATAGGGGACATAATTCACATGGATATAGTAAGTCTCGCTTGGGCTGCTTTAATGGTAGTGTTTACATTTTCCCTTTCACTCGTAGTGTGGGGACGAAGTGGGCTCTAGAAGTACTACTAATTTAATTGAGTTGAGGAATCAAACCGTATTAATTGTTTTATAGATCGTTCTGCGACACGCTTTGAATTATTTCAAATAAAAATCTCTCGATTTCGAATACCGTTGGAGTCCAATGGAGTAATCTATGATATGATTCATATCATACTCTTTCAATCAAAGAGATATTGCAGCGACTCCTGTGTTTCTATTTCGACAAGAAAGGGATTAAGAGGGTTATAAATTTTTTACAACCAAAAATTATTCCGAAATTTGCTATTGCAATCAATCGAATGGGCTCTTACTATACTTTATCTTTATAGATAGATACTGAGTAAGACCGGCCCATTTTTTTGATTTCTTTCTCTCTTTACTGTTCAATGAAGAAGTAGTTTTGTTAAGTGTATACGCACTTTCTATGAGAAATGAGATAGTGGTTGTCTAACGAAAGACTATGCAACAATAAGATCTTGCCTTGGGCGAGTCACATATTGGGCATTTTCCGCTTGGTTTCTAATTTTAGAAAGGCTATTTATGCTTTATCGACTTATTTCATATCATGTTTCGGGCGTTAAAAATTGGTTAGGTTTGCTCTTACTTATTAGTAAAAGTAAAAGAATTAGAATCCTAAGATAAGATTATTTCTATTTCAGATTGATCGGAACAAATAGATATAGCAAATTGGGTGTTATGTCAATTCCATACAATATATGGAATTCATATAGATATGAAAAGAATATTAATATTGTAGGTTGAGCTACAGAAACTGAAGTTATTCTAAATTACACCTTTATAGATTAAGAGATAGATAGTATGTATGGTAAGAAAGATACATCTAGTTCTTTCTTACCATACATACTATCTCTTAGTATACTTAGAATACTGCCGATTCTAGTCCGCTCATTTCATTTAAGTTAAAACGAAAAATTGGAATCCCTTTCATTTGACTTCGAAAATTCTTGATAAGAACTCAGAAGGAAAGTTTCATTCAAATGAATTTCAAAATTCAATTGAATTAATCATTTTGACTGACTGTTTTGACGTAAATGATAAGTAGAAAGGCGGTAGGAACTAGAATGAATAATGCAGTAGCAATAAATGCAAGAATATTTACTTCCATAATCTCATCGGTTTTTTTACTTCGCAATAACTCGGGATTTAATCCCCTAGAGATGAAAAATTTTTCGTCTGTAAATTCAATGACTGAATTACCTCTCGATGCTATTGAATCGGATCAATATCATGAATAACAATATCTGATCTATCAAATCAACTCGTCGTCGAGACTTGAATAGTATAACATAGGAAATTCTTTTATCCATACCAACCCAAATTAGGATTCCTGACTCAATCAAGCCAAAATTCTTTTAGTTATCATCCGTTTCCTTATTTTTTCCCCTACCTTGTGCCTTCCTTGTACAATCATCTGATGAAGGATCGCCAGATTGCCTTTCCACTTCGATTAGTCACATAGTTACAAACCTAAACATAAACAAACAATAAAAGCGAAATGGAAAAAAAGAGTTAAGTTCTAAACTCCCCTTTTTACTGTGATTTTTTGGAAGATAAAGAATTTTGGGAAGATAAAGATGAGGCTGTACAAAAGATCTAATATTCATTAAATTAACTATTTTGGGGGTGGGGATTTGCTCTAAAAATTAAGAAAAAAAAAGGAAAGAAATGGGAATGAAAGTATACCCCCGACACCCTTTACTAGTTCATATTAAAGGGAAAAATGAATTGATGCATTTATTGGATATTGGATCCGGCGGGACTGGCGGGGCTCGAACCCGCAGCTTCCGCCTTGACAGGGCGGTGCTCTGACCAATTGAACTACAATCCCAGGGAAGTAAGGGATCTAGCAGAAAATTTGATTATTTTTTTTCTTCGTGTGGGGTATTTCTAAAGGATAAGGGATCTCATGGTAGATTGGCAAATTATTGGGCCGAGCTGGATTTGAACCAGCGTAGACATATTGCCAACGAATTTACAGTCCGTCCCCATTAACCACTCGGGCATCGACCCAGGAAGAATCAATTTGAGGCTTATTGGTAATCCATGATCAACTTCCTTTCGTAGTACCCTACCCCCAGGGGAATTCGAATCCCCGCTGCCTCCTTGAAAGAGAGATGTCCTAAACCGCTAGACGATGGGGGCCGACTTGCCCAACCGCCCTCATACTATCATCATAGTATGATCAGTTTTTTGAAATTGTCAATATAACGGAATGATTAGATCGGAGGGATCTTTGGATTTTTCAGAATTGTATAGAATTTTTGTTTTGGATTCGTCATTCCTGAATGGTTCATTAGAATCGACATTCTCTATATAAATCTACTAAAATATATCTAGTAAGCGGGATCAAGAAGTTATCAAAATTTGATCTAAGACTTTAGTCTTAGGGGACAAGTATAATCTCTTTATCACTTTATCACATAAATCTCTTGAAATTTTTTTATGTCGAATTGGCAAGTGTACATGTCTGTTATGTATAAATCAAGTGAATTTTTTTTTGATAGAGATCATCTCAATAAAAGAAATTAGGGCCAGTCGTGAAACAACTCATTTTACCCTAGACTTGCTAGGTAAATCTAGTTGATTATTTTTAAAACAGCCACTGGCCACTATAGGTCTACTGCATATACTTAATATATATAATGTGGATATAGAAATTTGAACTACCTAGTTACTAGTTCGGGAATTAAATCAAATAAGCCCTTTTAACTCAGTGGTAGAGTAACGCCATGGTAA